GTCTCAAAGTGCATACTATCCTCATATCAATTAACAGCAAAGCAATGTCCATCTAACATAAATGTTCCTCTACGAGTCATTGAGACTTTCATCTCTATGATATAACTATCATTATTATATATTCTATCTTATAACTACTTCTAAGATAACACGTACAATATTTATTTAACACTTTTAACCTACCTTTAAGTAGGCATACTATACTTTATTATTATATGAATATATACGGTATATATTTATTCTATAATATTACTTTAATATACACTGTATATCTCTAATATAATACTTTATATAGTACCTTATATAATCTTAATTATGAGCTTCATAATCTACATTACTTTCTCTATCAATTCATACCTACTATCTAACTAATACTCCGTACTACTCAGTCCACACTTTTAACCTATGAACCTTTCATACCTTCATATACTATTAATGTATATATTTTAATTTATCCGATAGGTACTATATTTATCTATCTATATATAGATTAGATTATATATATTATATCTATATTCTATATGTAGACTATATATTATATTGTCAACTATACATTCATGTGTTAGATATACTTTAATTATTACTTGTATATACACTCTGTATATCCATACATTAGTTATTATACTAATACATTTATGGGTTAGTTAGACTGTAGTCATTAACTGAATATACACTTTATATAATAGACATTATATTGTCTATCTATACATATACATGTCAGTCGTACTTTGATTGTACTACTAATACAGAGACGCTACTCTGTATATTAATACTATTGTATATAGTATCTTCTATATATTATATACGAACTAATGAGAGTGAGGATACTAATTATTAATTATACCAAGTGATATTACTATCATAGGTATCCCAGATACTATCATGATATCTATTTAAGGTATGGACTCCTTCCCTCCTCCAAACACCAGATAGGATAGCTGGGGTAAAGTACATACCGTCATTGAAAGTGTTGTATAATAATATAACAGCATGTTAGATATATTAATAGTTGGGTGATCAACTATATGGTCTATACTATGAGTTATGTACGCTAGGTATATACTTATATATATGGGTATATAAATATAGATTTATTTGATTACTAGTGTCATCACATATGTAATTGTTAAATCATATACCCAATACGAAGCTATCAATTAGAGACCAACGTACGTATAATCTCAATGGAGGTATATAGGTTATATCCCGATCTTGAGTGGGTATGTGTCCTATCGTCCAGTGATCGGACTATAACATTGGTAACACGGTGATATTCAATCCATACCGATGATTGTTGCTAAATGAAGTGATTATTTTTATTAGTTATACACATCATATAGTCTGCAATCTGACCCTGGTATCATATTTCTATAATCACCAAGGTATTCAGTCTCAAAGTGCATACTATCCTCATATCAATTAACAGCAAAGCAATGTCCATCTAACATAAATGTTCCTCTACGAGTCATTGAGACTTTCATCTCTATGATATAACTATCATTATTATATATTCTATCTTATAACTACTTCTAAGATAACACGTACAATATTTATTTAACACTTTTAACCTACCTTTAAGTAGGCATACTATACTTTATTATTATATGAATATATACGGTATATATTTATTCTATAATATTACTTTAATATACACTGTATATCTCTAATATAATACTTTATATAGTACCTTATATAATCTTAATTATGAGCTTCATAATCTACATTACTTTCTCTATCAATTCATACCTACTATCTAACTAATACTCCGTACTACTCAGTCCACACTTTTAACCTATGAACCTTTCATACCTTCATATACTATTAATGTATATATTTTAATTTATCCGATAGGTACTATATTTATCTATCTATATATAGATTAGATTATATATATTATATCTATATTCTATATGTAGACTATATATTATATTGTCAACTATACATTCATGTGTTAGATATACTTTAATTATTACTTGTATATACACTCTGTATATCCATACATTAGTTATTATACTAATACATTTATGGGTTAGTTAGACTGTAGTCATTAACTGAATATACACTTTATATAATAGACATTATATTGTCTATCTATACATATACATGTCAGTCGTACTTTGATTGTACTACTAATACAGAGACGCTACTCTGTATATTAATACTATTGTATATAGTATCTTCTATATATTATATACGAACTAATGAGAGTGAGGATACTAATTATTAATTATACCAAGTGATATTACTATCATAGGTATCCCAGATACTATCATGATATCTATTTAAGGTATGGACTCCTTCCCTCCTCCAAACACCAGATAGGATAGCTGGGGTAAAGTACATACCGTCATTGAAAGTGTTGTATAATAATATAACAGCATGTTAGATATATTAATAGTTGGGTGATCAACTATATGGTCTATACTATGAGTTATGTACGCTAGGTATATACTTATATATATGGGTATATAAATATAGATTTATTTGATATATATAGTTATGATACTATGCTCGTATCTACACTTATAATTATACGTTAAACACCATTACTTGAGAGTGTACAGAATTGTACCCTACTGTATATTCTAGATATGATTTAGTGGGTGATATTGATACTTCGTATCTATCATATCTATTCATAAAGTAAAGTATTGGTTAATACTACATTGTATATATTCAATTAATAACTGTACAGATAGGTGAAATGAATCAGCATACACTGTGAAGTAGAATTAAAGTTAAATTATTATAGTAACGTGTTAGGTGTATATTTTAGTGTGATATATAATATCTGTATTATACTGGTATGTGAGATAACCGTATACTACTATTCTAAATATTTAATATAATATAAATATTATTGTAGCCTTCTGTCATATGGATAAATGTGATGTGGAATGGAGGTGTGATACTCTATAGGCTTTGCTGTACTAATATTACTGACTAGAATCTATTACATATTCTCTGTGGTTAGGGTAATTAGTTGTTTGCTAATATTAGATGGTTCAACTCCATCATGTGAATACTCTGTACCACACAGATCTAGCTCATATTGAGATAACACTTATAATCTTTACTTTAAATATGTTATACTTAAATGATGTACCACTACCTTACTCAGTCTACTTCCAAGACTCTGCATCACCTGCAATGGAAGGTATTATTGAGTTACATGATACTATTATGTTCTATATTATCTTAATCACTACATTAGTATGTTGAATGATGACTGTAGCTGTAGTAAATCATAATGAATACAATAATAAATTCTCTATGAAATATATGAATCATGGAATGGTATTAGAAATTGTATGAACTATCTTCCCATGTTTAATCTTATTAATGATTGCTTCACCTTCATTTATCTTATTATACTTAAATGATGAAGTTATTACACCTGCTATGCTAGTTAAAGCTATTGGATACCAATGATACTGATCATATGAATTAAGTGACTTCTTAAATATCTACGATGGACTTACTATTGAGTTTGATAGTTACTTATTAAACGATGAGATGTTAGAGTTAGGACAAATTAGATGATTAGATACTGATCTATGATTATACTTACCTCTTAACCTACATGTTAGATTTGTAATTACTTCTATGGATGTTATTCATGACTTTGCAGTACCTTCATTAGGATTAAAGATTGATGCTAATCCTGGTAGATTAAATATGCTATCTACTATTATTAATAGAAATGGAGTATTCTACGGTATGTGTTCTGAATTATGTGGTGTAGGTCACTCTATGATGCCTATTAAGATTGAATCTGTTAACGTAGATCTATTCTTACTAAATATTATGGAATACTAATTCCGATCAACCATACGTTATATCTTATTCACTAACATCGATAGTAATTAACTATATTTAAATATTCCTTATCTTGAGATTGAGTCGAACAATCATATATACTTTAGAAGAGTATGACCTTACCTTTAGGTTATCAAGACAGATTACTAGGAGATTCGAACTTCTATCTGCTAACATGACAAGTTAGTATTTTACCCTTAAACTAAGTAATCAATCCTTCGAATAGTTCACAATATGGTAATGTAATTTAATTGCTAATTAAACGGATTTATTTCCTTATAGGTTCAACTCCTATACTATTCTTACTACTGGAATAATGATCTAATGGCTATGATTTTTAACTTTTAATTAAACTATAGTGGTTCAATTCCACTTTATTCTATACTTTACACTAATTAGCTATAACATTAGATATATATTATGTCATTTAGAAAGTCAAATATTTATTTATCTTTAGTTAATAGTTACTTAATTGATTCTCCACAACCATCATCTATCTCATACTGATGAAACTGAGGTTCATTATTAGGATTATCATTAGTTATCCAAATCTGTACTGGATTATTCTTAGCAATGCATTATAGTAGTGACACTAGTTTAGCATTTAACCTAGTAGAACATATTATAAGAAATGTTAATAACGGATGATTAATAAGATATATACATGCAAATGGTGCATCATTCTTCTTTATCTGTTTATATGCTCATATTGGTAAAGGTATCTACTACGGTAGTTATCAGAAACCTAGACAAACTGTATGAATTGTAGGTGTAATTATCTTTATCTTAGTAATGGCTCTAGCATTCACTGGATACTGTTTAGTATTTGGACAAATGAGTTTATGAGGAGTTACTGTAATTACTAACTTATTCTCAGCTATTCCATTCGTAGGAGAAGATATTGTACATTGATTATGAGGTGGATTTAGTGTAAGTAACGCCCTAATTAAGAGATTCTTTGCTTTCCACTTCTTATTACCATTCATTGTAGCAGCTGTTGTTATTATGCATATGATGGCATTACATCTTCACGGTAGCTCTAATCCATTGGGACTATCAGGTAACTACGATAGAGTTGGTATGCATGGATACTTTATCTTTAAAGATTTAATTCTAATCTTCTTATTCTTAATCGTATTCTCATACTTCGTATTCTTCGCACCTGAGTTATTAAATCATCTTGATAATAATATTATGGCTAATCCAATGTCTCTACCTTCATCAATTGTACCTGAATGATACTTATTAGCATTCTATGCAATCTTAAGATCTATTCCTGATAAATTAATGGGAGTAATTGTTATGTTTGGTGCTATCTTAGTATTATTAACATTACCATCATTAGATAGATCAATTATTAGAGGTAATGCATTTAAACCATTATCTAAATTATTATTCTGAGTATTTGTATGTAACTTTATTACATTAAGTATGATCGGTAACTGTCATGTAGAAGAACCTTATGTTACAGTAGGTATTATCTGTACAGTATTCTACTTCGCATACTTCTTAGTAATTATTCCTGTAGTATCTACATTAGAGAATGTATTATTTATTAGTAGTAGATAATCCGGTATGGTATACCTCATATGTTACTTCGTTACTCTGGTTATATATGTATTAAAAGAGAATCGAACTCCTATTTGATATTTACAAAATATCTGTATTGCCATTATACTATTAATACTGAGATAGATTATTAAACCTATATTTACTTGATAGATTAAGAGTAGATTTAACAACTTTATATTTAATCAGTTCTTAATTACATAGTTATTTAGCCCAGTAAGACCATTGATAACTTAGTGAAAGTCCTTTCGTACAATTCACCTCTCTCCACACTATCATAAGATCTACAGATATCAGACATACTGGCTTACGCCGTATTGAACTCAACTCAAGTGCCTTTTTAATCTACGAACAGTAGAACTCTTAGGAAATACTTCAATTCCTGAGCTAAGACTAGTCAACATCGAGGTGGTAAGATCAATCTTCGATTTCGACTCTAAGATTACATTACCCTGTTATCCCTAGCGTAGTTTTTATCTGATGTCTTACTATATTATTAGTAATGTTCATTAATTCTTACGTGAGTAATTACTACCTTATAGGGTATATAATTAATTTAGTTTATGGATTTAACCTATTACTAAACTTTGATCTTTTCAGTTATCCTTTATGAAAAAAGCGCCCCACTTAAACCTTTCTATCACTAGTAGTATATTTAGCAATGTTAGGTTAAACTGCTAGGGTCTTCGTGTCCCATAGATCCTATTAGGTATTTTCACCTATAATTCAATTTCACCTAGCCTTTAAGAGAGACAGTAGTAGAATCATTTCTCCATTCATGCACGATTTCAATTATAAATCTAGGTATTTTGCTACCTTAGAGTTCTCAGGATAAAACCGTCGTTTAACTATCATAGATAATCACCGGACAGGATTCATTCATTATACCATCTAATTATAATTTAGCAATGAACTGTGTTTTTGATAAACAGTTGCTCTACATATTTGCCGAATTCCTTTCCTAAAGTTTACTAGCAAGTCATTGGTATTACTACCTTTAAAGAAGCTGAGTCACCTATGTCACGATATATGCTGTAATAATTTGACTTAACTATTATTTACAGTGCTATATTATCATATTACTGATAATTATCAATCGAATTACATTATTTAACTTTCTTATTGACTATATTATTATTTCGTTACTCATGCTAACATTCTTAATTCCATCTACCTTACTACGGTATACGTAATAACTCTTACTTCTGAGTATAATTTAAACTAGTTAATAATTCCATCCATGATATTCTAATGGTAAAATTGTTACTTACTTATTAATCCGTTAGTTATTACTAAACCTACGAGCCATTATAAGATGTTTAATTTATTAAATATAACTTTCAGTCATTATTATAGAGTATTGTTTATTACCATCTTGTTTAATCACCTTATCGCAACTAAACTAACTATTCGTTCTGCTTTGAAGGTTATAATCCAACTCTCTGAGAAGGATCATTCTCTACACTTTATATTAATACGATAGCTAAACTAATATTTATTTCGATGGAAACCAGTTATCTTATCGTTAGAGTTAACTTTCTCTACAAATCTACTATCATCCAAGCATATTGCAACATGCCCTGGTTCATTCATATTATAATTGTAATAGATTAGATCACGATATTTCGGGTCTAGTACTGTGTTATCTTAATACGGAGTACTAACTTATTAGCCCATTATGCAAAAGGTACTGTTTTATTTAACATGCTCCTGTTAATCTCTTAAATATATTCCATCACTGTACTACTCTATATTTATTAAGTTTCATTCTCCATTACTACTTAATTAATCTTTTACTCAGATGGTTCATTTCAAAGATATTGTAATATATTAGTTAACTTGTTTATATTGCATTACTGCTATGATTATATAAATTAAGATTAATTATACCTGGGAAATCAATAATTAGATCTAAGGACGAGTTGAACGTCCCACTATAATATGAAAAATTATGGTTATACCGATTAACTATTAGATCAAGTGAGATGATAGAATCGAACTATCAGTATAAACTTTGCAAGTATATTTGTCTCCAAGACAGATCTCACACAAAGATTAGTAATAATAATATAATGGTTATTATATAGTGTTTAGGTCACTATAATCTAGGTTCAATTCCTAGTTATTACAGATAGAAATAATGAGTATAGTAACTAATATGCCACAATTATTACCCTTTAATATAGCATTCTATTTAATTACATTTGTATTATTCAGTGCAACATTATTCTATTTATTAAATACTACTTTATTACCTTCTTTACTAATTAAAAGATTATCTAGATTATTTATGGTTAAATAATATAATCATCAGTACCATCTACTTATTAATATAAGTTAATATAGTTACTTTCTATGATCTATAACCCATTAGAACAATTCGAGTTACATTACTTACTAATGATTATTAATAACTTCAATTATGTATTATTATTAACATTATTATTATACTTATTAATAGCACCTTCATTAATCGTCGATCTTATCAATGATTTAACTGATGGATTATCTATTAAGAATTATGAATCATTTATCTTTATGATCTTCCTATTATTATTAATTACTAATATGTTAGGATTATTTGGACTAGCTATTAATGCTCAGTTAGTATACTCTATTGGATTATCAACAGGTATTATTATCGGTTGTACTATCTTAGGTATTAAGTTACATGGAATGAATTTCTTCCTATTATTCTTACCAAACGGTGCACCTCTAGGTATCTTAATTGTATTATTCTTTATTGAATTATTATCATACTGTAGTAGAGCTGTATCATTAGGTTTAAGATTAGGTGCTAATACATTATCTGGACATTTATTAGTTGATATTGTAGCTACATTAATCTATGCATTTGGTACATTATCAATTATCCTAGCAGTAGTAGGTACTGCATTATTCGGATTATTAGTAGCAATTCAGCTATTAGAAATCGCTATTGCATTAATTCAAGTATATGTATTCTCTATCTTAACAGTTAACTACTTAAAAGATGTAGTAGATTTACATTAATACCGTGATCAAGTGTATCCACATAGCACATATCTGACCGGGTATAATTAAATTCCCACGTCAAATTCATCTAACGTAACTATGTGTCAACTTATCTCTCTAGGAGATTGATGGGCAATTAGTAGCCTATATCCTTGATATTCATATGGTAAATCTTACACCATATTACTTTTGATTATTTATTAATAGAATAGAGTTTCATATTCTAATCCTTGATATCGCACCTGTAGCCCTTTCTGTTAGAGTCATGTAGATCAGTCACATTACTATATTGATAGTATTGTTCGGTAAATACCTTACGATAATACCTAAAGACGATAATGTAACACCTGTATATTATACAAAGAAAGGTAAGGTTCATTGTGGGTTGTCAAATTAAACAGCACGATCCACTCAATTGGTAACATAACGCTCTATAACTTTGATTTTTATCCGTTGGGACGTAATATTCGAGTAGATAATTCTTAACTTTCGTTTATCAATTAATTATCATAGATTATACCATCAGTAGCAGGGTATCTAATCCTGGTCCTTTAATAATGGCTTTAGCTCTCAGTACTGTAATATATGGAATGATGATTAAAGTATTAGAATTTTACCTCTTATTTAATATTCATTGATAGTTACAGTAAATACCTACAGCTATTTTAAACTCTAGATTAAACTTTGCTTTTATCGTCTAACCGAATCTTCTGGCACGATATTTAGATAAAACTATTCTATACTCCAATTATTATTTAGAGTATAACTGATAAGATCATTACCTCAATTAAGTTGTAAAATATTATTCACTGCTGAACACGGTCATAGCACCTGAAGGCGTTAACTAAGCATAATACTGAGCTACTAATATAGTAACTTCATACTCGTGATAATGCATGTGTAGAAACTTATCTCAGTTTAATGGACTGCAGTAATCAGTCTTAATACAGATGGGATTTGAACCCATGCGATATTTAAATCATTATATTTCAAATATAACCTCTTTAACCACTCGAGCACTGTATTGAGATATTATAAACTATTAAGGAATCGAACCTTAGATTATAACCTATCAAGTTATTGTTATACCATTTAACTAATAGTTTGAGGAATTATTAATTATACAACTGTAGTCATATATCTAACAGGTGAGTTAAACATATGGCTTGCTAATGGTAGCGGTAGTGTATTAAATTCAATTTGTCCATTATTTACTTTATTACTAAATAGATAAGGTAGTAATAGTTGGTCTGTTTGTCTAATACCATCTAGTAATTGTCTTTCTACAACCATTGCAAATACAAACATAGATAATGATGATAATAATGCTCCGAATGTAGATACTTCATTTCATGCGTTATATGAATCAGGGTAATCTGCAATTCTTCTTGGCATACCATTCATTCCTAAGAAGTGCATAGGCATAAATGTCATATTAGCACCAATAACTAATAATGCAAAGTGTACTCTTGCTAAGTTTTTATTATAGTTTAATCCTAATACTAATGGAGATCAGTAGTAGTATCCAGTAAAGATACCGAATACAGCACCTAATGATAATACGTAATGGAAGTGAGCTACAACATAGTAAGTATCATGGAATGCTAGATCGATACTAGCGTTAGATAACATAACTCCAGTTACTCCTCCTGCTAGGAATAATACTAAGAATGCTAATGCGAATAATACTGGTAATCCAAATCTTAATCTACCTCCGATAATTAGAGCTAATCATGAGAAGATCTTAATACCAAGTGGTACAGCAATAATCATAGTAGCACTAGTGAAGTAAGCTCTAAGGTCTGTATCTAATCCTACAACAAACATATGATGTACTCATACAATAAATCCTAAGGCTCCAATAGATCCCATAGCATAAATCATACTTACAGATCCGAATACGTTCTTAGAACTGTATGCTGAGAATACCATACTAACAATACCAAATGCAGGTACGATCATAATATAAACTTCTGGATGCGATGGACTATATCTTCACTAATTATTTCACTTTAGTAGGAATTGTAGTCATAATAGAGGATAATCTCTATAAGCTTTAATATCCTTTAATTGATAGAATAGTTTGATTAATGATAATTGATTATATTTAGTAGTTCTTGAAGGATATAGCTTATTATATAGTAAGAATCCTGTGAGATAAAGTTTAGTGAGAATGGTTCATAAAAAGTATCCATTACTACCTTTACAGTAACAGATATCTCCACCAAATAGTTTAAATAACTCAATATCTTTATGTTTAGTAGAGATAGATAATTTAATAAGGGGGATATCGTCCGTAAGATAACTGACTGTACCTAATGCATCGAAGTAACCTATATATCAATAGTTATCTTTAGTTAATAGAGTAGGTAGAATAACAGTAATATTTAATAGATTGCATACAGATTGTAACTGTAGTAACCTAATATTAGTTCTAATATTACCATTGATACTGTTAATTAATCTAATTATAGATAATCTATCGTGTAACCTTCATCTTACAGAGTTAGATCCACTTCTAAACTTGATAGATCCTCCGAATTTATCTTGAATATATCTTAATGTTTTAATATCTCTAAGATGTAATGTAATCTCACACGAGGAGCTACTAAAATAACCTTTACCATCAATTAAACCTCCTAATCATTGATTGAATCTAATTAGTGTTTCACATGTAGTCTCTGAGGTTCCTACTAACTGTTTAGCGTTGGTTACCTGCTGATTGTCTTCACTTAGTAATATTTTGACTTTATAGGCTAACAAGAGACTTACTATAATAGTAATTAATAAGGATACGAAGATTTCCAGCATATAGTGAAATACAACAGATTGAACTGAAGGGCCATCTTGACCGAAGAATCAGAATAAATGTTCATATAATAATGGATCACCTCCACCTGATGGCTCGTAGTATGATAGATTAAAGTTTCTATCTAATAATAATAATGTAACTCCTACAGTTAATACAGGTAATGATAATAATAATAATCAAGCTGTAATATAGATTGATCATCCAAATAAACTCATTCTGAATAAACTAGTAAGGAAGTTATGTGCAGTAGCAATAAAGTTAATAGCACCTAATAATGATGAAATAGTTAGACAATGTAATCCAAAGATAACTAAATCAACACTAATACTACTATGAGACATAATACCACTTAATGGATAGTATACAGTTCATCCTGTACCTGCACCTGTTTCAATTAACATAGATAATGAGATTAATAGAATACCAGGTACTAAGAATCAGAAACTAACATTATTTAATCTAGGGAATGCCATATCTGCAGCTCCGATAGTTACTGGTAAGAAGTAGTTACCGAATGCTCCAATAATAGCTGGCATTACTGCTAAGAAGATCATCATAATAGCATGAGCTGATACCATAGCGTTGAATAAATGGTTATTATTGAATACTACAGGTCCTGAGTGAATTAATTCTAATCTCATGATTATACTCATAGCTAGACCGATAAATGCAGCAAATAGAGCTAAGATAATATATAAGACTGCAATATCTTTATGGTTAAGGAGATTAATGAATTTCATATTTATTAATAGATCTGCACCACTGGTCAGCAATACAGAGTTTATATTTACGTACTCAACTGGGATCGAACCAATGATTAATTATTAACAGTAATTTATTTTTCCACTAAATTATAAGTACAGAAGCGGTGAGAGATATATTAAACGTAAAAGAATCGAACTTTTGATAATAGATTTACAATCTATGGTTATGCCATTTAACTAACGTTTAAGAAGTTTACTACACTCATACATAGAAGATTACGAATAATGCTAATCAAATAACATCTAATACATGTGAGTAGATAATAGTAGTATCTAAGTTTGTAGAATGAGTTCTACTAAATGTTCTATAGTACATTCTAACAGTAACAGTAGATAACATTAAGATTAAAGTAATCATATGGAATCCATGTAATCCAGTACCTGCATAGAAAGTACTTCCAAATACACCATCAGTAATAGTAAATTGAGCTAGTAAATACTCTAATACTTGGAATCCTACGAATACAACTACTAATAATGTAGTAATAGCCATAGCAATTAGTGAGTCTTTGTAGTTACCATTAATTCATTTATGATGTGATAATAGTACTGTCGCACCTGAAGATAATAATAAGATAGTATTTAATAAAGGTAACTCTATAGCTTCTACCTTAACAATGTCTGCAGGGGCTCATTGTAATCCTAATTCAATAAGAGGATTCATAGCTGAATGTAAGTATGCTCAGAAGATTGCAGCAAAGATTAATACTTCACTTAATACAAATAAGTTGAATCCGATACCAAATCCTCTTCTAACAATTAATGTATGGTCACCTAAGTAACTACCTTCAATAATAGTATCTTTTAATCATAATAGAATAGAGATTACTAATACAATTGTAGTAGCTAATAATAAGTGTGAAGATGAAGGAATATATCCATGCATAGATAATGCTAATGTTAACATCATATTTATAGTTGCTACACTACTAGCCATAGGTCATGGACTAGGAAGTACAACGTGGTAAGGATGTGCTAATATCATGTGTTATGATAAGGGTTAACTGTTAATAGTTATTAATAATCAGTACTCTAAGATTTGCACTTAGATCATAGACTCCCAAAGTCTATATTCTACTTATTGAAATAAATACTGTAAGATATTATAAGAGAGACTCGAACTCTCACGCTATACAGCATAACATTTTAAGTGTTACTTGTCTACCATTCCAACATTATAATAGTGATATATAGTACGAGGATCGAACTCATGTATCTAACTTGGAAGGTCAGTATTTTACCACTAAACTAACTATATGGATTACCTGGACCGTACTAATAGATCGATTTTAGATTATGAGCCTAATGTTTTAACTAAACTACAGGTAAATGTTATCAGAAAGAATTGAACTCTCATTTCTAGTATTTCACACTAGTACTTTAACCATTAAGTCATGATAACGATTGGAGGTAGTAAATTAAACTCCGTATAATAATAAGAATGATATCATTAAACAGAATAATCCTGTAGACTCAGATAATGAGAATCCTAAAATAGCGTAAGGGAATAATAGTTTAGTCATTGATGGGTTTCTAGATACAGCGTTGATTAATGCAGCGAATACGATAGCGATACCAATTCCCGCACCAATTAAACCTACAGCAGCAATACCTGCACCAATATATTTAGCTCCTAATACAATATTCATAATAATGTTAAGAATAGTTATTACTACTAATCATATCTGGATTCGAACCAGAGTAGTTAATGCATGAAATTAAAATCTTGCCATTGGATCATATGATTACAGAAAAGGATGTATATGTTATATAATATATATAAGAATCGAACTTATGACTTATAAGTGTAAATTATATGCTATTCCACTTAGCTAATATATTATAGAATTGGAGCTTTCTAGAATTGAACTAGAATTATCTTATTGCAAATAAAATAGCTTACCATTAGTCAAAGCCCCAGATATATTATGAAAGATTGAGTTGAACAATCAAGATCTCGACCAAATCAAGATATTTTACCTATTAAATTATTTCATAGTAGGATATACAAGCTCTCTGTGAATCGAACACAGTACTTTTATTTTGAAGATAAATGTTAAACCTTTTAACTAAGAGCTTAGGCGAAAATACCGTACCCAGGAGTTGAACCTGAATATTTTACACCACAAGTAAAGATTTTAACCATTAAACTAGTACGATCTTAGAGACAGAGGTATCAATTAGTAAAGTACAGCAAAGCCTATAGAGTATCACACCTCCATTCCACATCACATTTATCCATATGACAGAAGGCTACAATAATATTTATATTATATTAAATATTTAGAATAGTAGTATACGGTTATCTCACATACCAGTATAATACAGATATTATATATCACACTAAAATATACACCTAACACGTTACTATAATAATTTAACTTTAATTCTACTTCACAGTGTATGCTGATTCATTTCACCTATCTGTACAGTTATTAATTGAATATATACAATGTAGTATTAACCAATACTTTACTTTATGAATAGATATGATAGATACGAAGTATCAATATCACCCACTAAATCATATCTAGAATATACAGTAGGGTACAATTCTGTACACTCTCAAGTAATGGTGTTTAACGTATAATTATAAGTGTAGATACGAGCATAGTATCATAACTATATATATCAAATAAATCTATATTTATATACCCATATATATAAGTATATACCTAGCGTACATAACTCATAGTATAGACCATATAGTTGATCACCCAACTATTAATATATCTAACATGCTGTTATATTATTATACAACACTTTCAATGACGGTATGTACTTTACCCCAGCTATCCTATCTGGTGTTTGGAGGAGGGAAGGAGTCCATACCTTAAATAGATATCATGATAGTATCTGGGATACCTATGATAGTAATATCACTTGGTATAATTAATAATTAGTATCCTCACTCTCATTAGTTCGTATATAATATATAGAAGATACTATATACAATAGTATTAATATACAGAGTAGCGTCTCTGTATTAGTAGTACAATCAAAGTACGACTGACATGTATATGTATAGATAGACAATATAATGTCTATTATATAAAGTGTATATTCAGTTAATGACTACAGTCTAACTAACCCATAAATGTATTAGTATAATAACTAATGTATGGATATACAGAGTGTATATACAAGTAATAATTAAAGTATATCTAACACATGAATGTATAGTTGACAATATAATATATAGTCTACATATAGAATATAGATATAATATATATAATCTAATCTATATATAGATAGATAAATATAGTACCTATCGGATAAATTAAAATATATACATTAATAGTATATGAAGGTATGAAAGGTTCATAGGTTAAAAGTGTGGACTGAGTAGTACGGAGTATTAGTTAGATAGTAGGTATGAATTGATAGAGAAAGTAATGTAGATTATGAAGCTCATAATTAAGATTATATAAGGTACTATATAAAGTATTATATTAGAGATATACAGTGTATATTAAAGTAATATTATAGAATAAATATATACCGTATATATTCATATAATAATAAAGTATAGTATGCCTACTTAAAGGTAGGTTAAAAGTGTTAAATAAATATTGTACGTGTTATCTTAGAAGTAGTTATAAGATAGAATATATAATAATGATAGTTATATCATAGAGATGAAAGTCTCAATGACTCGTAGAGGAACATTTATGTTAGATGGACATTGCTTTGCTGTTAATTGATATGAGGATAGTATGCACTTTGAGACTGAATACCTTGGTGATTATAGAAATATGATACCAGGGTCAGATTGCAGACTATATGATGTGTATAACTAATAAAAATAATCACTTCATTTAGCAACAATCATCGGTATGGATTGAATATCACCGTGTTACCAATGTTATAGTCCGATCACTGGACGATAGGACACATACCCACTCAAGATCGGGATATAACCTATATACCTCCATTGAGATTATACGTACGTTGGTCTCTAATTGATAGCTTCGTATTGGGTATATGATTTAACAATTACATATGTGATGACACTAGTAATCAAATAAATCTATATTTATATACCCATATATATAAGTATATACCTAGCGTACATAACTCATAGTATAGACCATATAGTTGATCACCCAACTATTAATATATCTAACATGCTGTTATATTATTATACAACACTTTCAATGACGGTATGTACTTTACCCCAGCTATCCTATCTGGTGTTTGGAGGAGGGAAGGAGTCCATACCTTAAATAGATATCATGATAGTATCTGGGATACCTATGATAGTAATATCACTTGGTATAATTAATAATTAGTATCCTCACTCTCATTAGTTCGTATATAATATATAGAAGATACTATATACAATAGTATTAATATACAGAGTAGCGTCTCTGTATTAGTAGTACAATCAAAGTACGACTGACATGTATATGTATAGATAGACAATATAATGTCTATTATATAAAGTGTATATTCAGTTAATGACTACAGTCTAACTAACCCATAAATGTATTAGTATAATAACTAATGTATGGATATACAGAGTGTATATACAAGTAATAATTAAAGTATATCTAACACATGAATGTATAGTTGACAATATAATATATAGTCTACATATAGAATATAGATATAATATATATAATCTAATCTATATATAGATAGATAAATATAGTACCTATCGGATAAATTAAAATATATACATTAATAGTATATGAAGGTATGAAAGGTTCATAGGTTAAAAGTGTGGACTGAGTAGTACGGAGTATTAGTTAGATAGTAGGTATGAATTGATAGAGAAAGTAATGTAGATTATGAAGCTCATAATTAAGATTATATAAGGTACTATATAAAGTATTATATTAGAGATATACAGTGTATATTAAAGTAATATTATAGAATAAATATATACCGTATATATTCATATAATAATAAAGTATAGTATGCCTACTTAAAGGTAGGTTAAAAGTGTTAAATAAATATTGTACGTGTTATCTTAGAAGTAGTTATAAGATAGAATATATAATAATGATAGTTATATCATAGAGATGAAAGTCTCAATGACTCGTAGAGGAACATTTATGTTAGATGGACATTGCTTTGCTGTTAATTGATATGAGGATAGTATGCACTTTGAGACT